ATCTTGGTTGTTCTTAACAGCGATGGCTATTCATTTAAGTCTTTGGGTAGCACCACTAGATCTTCAACAAGGTGGAAATTCTCGTATTCTCTATGTACATGTTCCTGTGGCTCGGATGAGTATTCTTGTTTATATCGTTACGGCTATAAACACTTTCTTGTTCCTATTAACAAAACATCCTCTTTTTCTTCGCTCTTCCGGAACCGGTACAGAAATGGGTGCTTTTTCTACGTTGTTTACTTTAGTAACTGGGGGGTTTCGGGGAAGACCCATGTGGGGCACCTTTTGGGTGTGGGATGCTCGTTTAACTTCTGTATTCATCTCGTTCCTTATTTACCTGGGTGCACTGTGTTTTCAAAAGCTTCCTGTCGAACCGGCTCCTATTTCAATCCGTGCTGGACCGATCGATATACCAATAATCAAGTCTCCAGTCAACTGGTGGAATACATCGCATCAACCTGGGAGCATTAGCCGATCTGGTACATCAATACATGTTCCTATGCCCATTCCAATCTTGTCTAACTTTGCTAACTTCCTCTTCTCAACCCGTATCTTGTTTGTTCTGGAAACACGTCTTCCTATTCCATCTTTTCTCGAATCTCCTTTAACGGAAGAAATAGAAGCTCGAGAAGGAATACTAAAACCTAGTTCACTCGCTGAGTCTCTTTGCATCCATGGCTGAATGGTTAAAGCGCCCAACTCATAATTGGCGAATTCGTAGGTTCAATTCCTACTGGATGCACCCCACTTGGAAGGTTCAGTTCGAAAGGTGTTTCCGTTCCGTTCCCATCTGGTGAGAAGAAGCTCTTTGCTTTGAAAACTTTTTCGTATATTTAGAAGAGTGAAATTCCTTGTAATGTGTTGATCTAAGGCGAAAGCGAAGAAGAGTGGATTCTACATAAGATCCGGACTGTAAGACTCACTCTTTCCCTTGAAGTCTCTCTCTGGTGAGGAAGATTTGATTCAATCTGCTAAGCTGTTTAGATTGTCTTTCTTACTCTGGCAGAGAAGAATGCTACTTACCCGACAGGTAAAACCAAAGAAGTAGGAAGAAATCCAGTAGAATCTTTATTACAAGTGTAAAATAGAATACCAGTTAGCCTGATTTCTTTGAAGACCTCTGAAAGCGACAGGGCATTTCTTATCTAAATGAAGCCAAGAACTCAGCCGGAACCTCAATACTTTTTAGTACCCGAAGATTTTTTACACAACGTCTTAGGGTATAGTTTAGTGATAGAGGTAGGTCAGCTTGGTTCTTTCCTTTGCCATTTCAAAAGCACTATTCAAGTGAAGTGCAAGATCCATGACCCGACCGCTTAGCCTCTCTAGGGGGAAGATTATACCGGAATGAGATTCTGCCTTTAAAGAAGGATTTAACAGCGGATCTTTCGATTTAGGATTCTGTACCGGGAGGTGCTACAACAATAGTCTTCTAAAGTCGATACGTGCCTGCTACTGCGGAATCGACGCACCTTCCTTAATACTTTTTTCTTTAAATGCCCACATTATTCCATCAAAGAGCCTACTCGTCGTAAGCCCTTCTAGTTCATCTGCATCAGCTAATATCGAATCGCCTGTTGTGCCCCGAGAATGGTCTGTTTCGGGCTATCATTCGTATCTTAAGGCAGTTAAGTAAGTTACTTGCATCAACAGGAAGGTAATCAGTCCCTTATTCTTGAACAACCTATGATGATTCATTTCCTCTTAGATTACCCGTCTTTTTTGGCAAAATGCCATTCCCCTTAATAATTAATAAATAGGCTGATTCAATAGCATTGGACTAACTCGGGAAAGCTTTCGTAAAGCAGTACTGATCCCCGGGTATTCCTTCCAAGGAAATGGGAATGGATATAATGGCACTGGCTATTTTTGGATTGGTGTAGTCAATCCCTTTATTTACTATTGGGATATTGATGCAGAGAACCTTCTCGCCGGCCGATCTTCGTCTCCTCCTTTTGTCCAATGATTCCTTCTAAGAGGGCATTCGTGAACAAGTCGCCCCTCTTTCTCAAGCGATTCCGCTCTGTCTGTGGGTATATCTTCTTCTCAGGGCAGGTTTCATAAGTGACATCGAAATGCGCCATTTGATTGTTTCCTTGGGAAAATCTTCCTAAATGCGGATTTCCTTTTTAATTTAAAGGTGCAATAGAAGCTTGAGCAAAGGACCATTTTGGGGAATTAAAACTTCCAAGGCTGATACGCACCTCTATGCCTGGCTTCCTTCCTCCGCAGAACCGTGGCCTGGGATAAAAGCCATTTTCTTATCTTCTTTCCTCGGTATTTACCGCTGCGCCCCTGTGCTATCAAGAAGAAGGAATTTCGGGATGCCAAAAAATCGAAATCGAAGTAGCGATATGCCGATTTGCTGCTGCTAAAAAGCTAGGCACCTCTTTACTCTTATTGCCAATCTCTCTTAGCTCCCGAACAGCCTATTCGATTTCTGTGCTTAAGCTTGCTCTAGCTTCCCTCACTTCTGGTTATGCGTCCTATACTCTTAGTCTATTATGCACGGCATGCCTGCTCGTAGCGCCCAGATCTTTCTCTTCCTATTCATGTGCAATTGACTGCGTCAGGAAAGGGAATCGGTGGGGCTTTGCTTTGTTTATCCCGCCTACTCCTGCCCTGACTAATGGGCAATCAGTTACTTGCTTGACTAATTCTTTCGAAAATCTCAGTCTATTGGTCCTATCTAATGTCATGTCAAACCTGAAAACAGAACATCGCATTCCTCCTAACTCCCAACTGCTTCTCAACTCAAGCAGGGGATTCGTCGAAAACAACCTATCTGCCCACTTGCTTGAAGCTCTCAACCTATTCTTGCGCAAACCAAGTTCACTGCCTGAATTTAGGAGTTAAATAACCCTCGTAGCAGGGACTTCACCTTGTGTATGAGTAAACCAACCCGCATATCTCTTCTCTATCCCAGATCTAAGTAGAGTGGTTTTGATGAATAGGTTCTTTGATGTGATGACCGGCTTCATTCCTTGAATTTGTCACGGGTTTTTATTTTTAGGTTTTCTACTTTCTCTGGGCTACGGCTACGATTACGATACTCGGTCTACCTTAGGCTTGGAACGAAAGCACCTATAAAGAAAAGCTCTATACAATAGGGGTATGGATGCATATTGAAATAGTAGAGGAGGCCAGATAGTCTTACATTCCATTCCAGCATTTCAGTCTTTCGTGTTAAATGCACATCGAACGGGACAGCTCAAAAGGAACTAATGCGGTTACGTTGATAAGATCTGCAGTGGTTCCTAATTCCATTGCTGAGACACCTGACACCCGCAAGGGAAAGAAAGTTCTGACTCGTCCATTAAGTATGTCACTTTCTCTAAGGAAGGGAAGAGCTTCTACACAAACAAGAGCGTCTGCGCAAGTCCCACATCTGAGTCAATAGCACCGGAGTCGAGGGATGCGTATTCAATCCCTAAAACCTGAAAACAGTGCTTTATTAAGAAAACAGAGTCAAAGCTGCGGTAATGCTAACTCTCCTGGTCAATAGGGCTATTCAAACCAATCCACCCTAAGCTGTTACAGAAAGAGCTGCACCTAGAAGCTCAACCAGTTGCCAGTACTCTTTCATCAGCTGTGGGATGCTTAGACGGTACTAGTACTTGAGTAAGCGGTGCTCCCTTTCTGTTTGAAATTTCTAGTTAGTGCTCCGTGAGAACATACTTTTATATTAGTAGACGAGATTCCTTTCTTTTGTTGGAAAGATGAGAGAGCTGACCAGAAATGAAAGATGAAATAGCCGGCCCAGCGATGACATTTCAGAAGTCTGGAACCACATTGCTTTATAGTCAAGAAAGATAGGAAGTCGTCATCCTTGCCGGCGGCCTCTTTGGAACGCCTCTTGTAGGTTCTTCCATGTCTGGATGGTATGGCTTTAGGCACCCCGCATGGAAGACAGGGTGGATCTTTAGCTTGGGAAGAAGCTGAAGTTTTTAGGCGGAGACGGGATTCGAACCCGGATCTTCAGATCATGAGCCTGATGAGTTGACCATTACTCTACCCCGCTTCTTCTCCTTCTCTTTCGAACTCAAGAAGCTCCCGTCATCAAGAGGATCTTAGCTAACCGTTGACCGGCTTACTTCTCGCCCTTGGGGTCTACTCTAAGCCACCAACAGCGGATATGCTCTCTAACGCGATAACATCTATAACAGAACAGCCCATACAGAGTCTTTCAACTAAGCTATTCGAGCCTTCACCTAAGCTCTCATCGATAGACCCCCTTTCTCCTTACCTTACTAATGTTCAATCATTCCCTCCCTAACAGCGAAAAGGCGCAAACAGTGAGTTTATTTGATAACATCTGTGCCCGCGGAAGCAAAGGCGAAAAGACTAGCATCATCTTTGTCTACTTCTCTTCCTCAACCAAGAGGTAATACCTCACAGCTCCTTCCCTGCTCTTGCAGTCGTGTCGATAAAGGAAGATCCCATGCATCTATAAAATATCCGTTTCCACTTTCGGATTCCTCCTTTTTTTTATTTTTAAGGCATTAAGCCTATTTGATTGACGGAGTGGCGGGGAAAGTAAAGCCTTACCTTACTGTTGCAAGTCTTTTCGTGTGCATGTCTGCTTTGTTGTTCTCAGATGCTACATAACGGCTCTTTAACGCATTCCCTAGCTGAATAAGCGCTCTTAGTCCGCCTTTTATTTTAGGTTGTTGCGCCTTATCCGCCTCATTGAGGCAATTACCAGTCTTAGTTATAAGGAATGTGATCTTTGCCTTCTTATCCGGATCTATCTACACTGTCTCAGCTCGTGCAAAGCGGTAACTATCTGAAGGAAGGGTACGGAGTTGAGCCTCGCACCGAACTCTAAGCGCTAGTTGAACCTTCTTCGGTCTCTTTCAGCGGGACTGATGAAACTATTTCCGAGTTTTGGATGCTTGCTATCTGCAGTGAAACAATTTAGAAGGATCTTAGCTCCCGGTGACCGGCTTTGCTGGACCGCCTGGTCCACTCTTCGCTAAGGGCGGGACTTTCTCGATCACAGCTTCTCTTGCCAGAATACAGACTGACTCTTACTATAAAACAGCTACTGTCTTATAGTTTAACCAGCTAAGAAACTAGCCTTTTTCAATCACTAGATGAGAAAGCTAGTTCACTAGTTAGTGATCCATACTTTTTGATCGTTATGGTATTCACTATAATAACATATATCTCTATGCTAAAGACCATCTCTATTCATGGGATCAGCATCCCAGTTGAATCCTGGTGAACCAGGTGTAAATACTACTTCCCATCCTCCCCCTTCCGGTCGAGTCACTTTCTACCTTTCGATCTTTTACTCTACCAATCGATAGGTAGACTCAAGACCAAGCCTATCTTATTGAATTTCGGGATAAGGAAGGACCAACTCTAACTCCGCATTCCTTAGCTCTTAAGCCATTGAATGTGAAGCTCAAGAAGGGAGCTACGGGTGTAGCGCCCGATTGAGCGAGTAACAGTCCGGCCCCCGCAGGGAACTAAGAGGAGTTGGTGTTAAAGACCGATAAGAATTCATTCTAACTAGTAGCTACTCATTACACACAAGAAAGAGTGTAGGTTTCAGTTCAGTCTACGGTCTCCCGTCGGATATGACTTAAAAAAGAAATAAAAAGAGAAACAGAATAATATATAATATATACGATCTAACTTTTCTAGCTCTTTCTATCTCCCTTTCTCACGAAGAAAAAAGGGATTCTTTGCTTGTAATTGCACTTGCTTCGAAAGCTGGGCTTGGAGCTATTCCCATCTATTTACGCGTAGTGGGACTAGAACAAAATCTTCAAGATCGCCTCGTAAGAAAATGCAGGGTTAGAAGTCAAGAGCTCAAAATCGATCTAGTGAAAGGCGTCTCTCCTTATGAAGGGGGAAATGAATGGGTTACCGTAAGCAAGTTTCGATAGAAGTTAGGAGCTCGGCTTTTTCCTATTTTATTCGTTGATCAGGAAGGAATTTCTCCTAACAATAGGAGAGAAATCAGATATAGAGCATTAACACAGTCAATCCTGGGTGAATCTCATTGTGCATTTACTTCCGCTCATCTAAAGTCCGCCTGAATCAATATCGCCTTTTCCTTTTGCTGCCACGGAGAGCGATGTTCCGCCTCTTTCTTAAACAGCTCTCGCTCGTTTATTTCACTGAACCTGAACCAAGAAAACAAGCAGAGCGATCAGTGTGATCAAGCGAGCTATCATGCTTTTGCTGGCTTCTGGCCTACACAGATCAGGTTTTGAGGGAGGAGTGTACCCTTAGTTCCTAGGCGCGGAGGAGTTGAGAGTGCCCATCCAAGCTATTTTGCAAGGGCCTAGCGACGAGGGGATTGATTTTAAGAAGATCTAGATCTTCTTAAAATCAATTATTATTACTTCTTTCTTGATGTGAATCATAGCTATTCAATCATTGCTTTTCCTGTTACAGATGCCAGTCTTTTTTCTGTTGATGCGGAAAAAAAAGCGCAGCTAGTCCTTTTCGGAGTAGGAGCAGTTAGGATAGGGTAAATCCCCTTCTTTCTCTGGTTTCAAAACCCCACCGGCAGCCTTTCAAAAAGAATTCTTTCTCTCTCCCGGTCCGGTTCGTTGGAACCACTTCGTTCGGCGGATCACAGAACTATGTAGAATTGGACTATCACGCCCTCTATTCTAGCTTATTTTTTTGAAATACTCTACCTAGTAGAAAGTAGAAAACTTCAGAGTCTGGTTATAAACCAACTCCCTTCCCCTGGAAGAAAGGGTAATAAAAATCTTTCTCCACCCGTTCGAGGAAGCAAAAACGAAAGCCCACTTTGGAGCGAATTCCCCTCTTGAAGTTGTAGCTACTCGGTCAGCGAATTGTAACTGGAGCTTATGGAACTGCTTATTCACAAAGCCTTTAGGCAGGCTGCTTGCTTCTATGGCTCATGTATGAACAGCAAAACTCATGCAGATTGACCTGGATGATCCCTGGGGGTATAAAACTCGTGATAGAAGGACAACTTCCCTTTCGCTGAACGGAATCAATAGAATTTCTTGGTGACCGGACACCACTGCTTAAGAGGGATTGCCAATAGAGGTATAAACTCCCCAGGTAAGACTTCTCACTAGGTAAGTCCCCCCTTATCTTTTTCAATGCTTCGGGTACAAGATGTCGAAGGAACAAAGAGGACGAAGGTTCTTCGGCGCATATTCGTAGGATATGACACCGAACGAAAAGGATGGAAGGATGTTCCGGTATTCGAATTATCCGCAGGGCTACACGACGGTGGAAGTAGAGTGGCTGGAGCTCCTTCAAATCTATTCTATTGGGAGGCCTAACGAGTGACAATGGTTCACAGTCCGACTGCTAATTCAAAGTTACCTTTCAAACAGACGAGATTCCGCATCTACTTATTTTTATTTCGTTTCGGGATGAAGACATGTCGGCCTTACGACAGCTAATTGAGGCCTAAGGTATAGCAGTAACTGTATTAAACGTACTAGCAATGACCTTTGAGGAATTATTGATTCAAAACTTTCTATCGCTACACCCCTTTTCAACTATCTCAAATAGCGCACTAGCCGTAAGAGAAAGAGGTGTCGAATACGGCCACTCATCCGCTGAGCTGGCCGAAAGAAGCAAGCAAAGAGTCTTACTCTAAAGAAAAAGCCTATTCCTATTCTACCTTCAAACTATTAATCGAAGTACTTAGCACTCACCGCTACAATTGGCGCTGCATCTATCCCAATGAATTTGAAGCTTTTCCTTAGCCCTCTTCTTTAGCACTGGCTTACTCACAGGAAGCTGGCCTAGCAGATGACTCTTAGTTAGACTGGTACTAGTTAGGATATCACATAAGGGGAATTCCATTCTAGGAGTTCTCCAAAGCCCTATCCCATATAAAAGATAAAAGCTATATTAACGCTCTAGCCCAAGAATAGATCTTATGAAAAGAAAAGAACGATCGTCAGCGGAGATCGCAATACGAAGTTAAATAGACATAATCCCCGGCATCAGAGAATACCAGGGATTATGTCTATTTAAAGTAGGAGATAGCCGGGTATTCCCACAGAGAAGTCTTGCTCTGGCTTGCTCAAAGCGTTGAACATAGAGAATTAAGGTTGTCTTACATACACACTGGTGGAATTTAATTTGATTCCGCTTTTCTAATTTGAAAATAGTAAGAGGGGAATTGAGTCAAATATCCTTGTCCGTAGTTCCAGCGGATTCTCTTTTGTCTTGCAAACCCCTTATTCTGTACTCCCCTATTCTTGAAAAGACCTCTATGCACCTTGACTTTTGGCTTTTCGTTCTTTCTGCTGCTGCTGTTTAGCTATATTCGTCTCCTTTTCTTAGTCCCCATCAGGAAAGAAAGCTCTACAGTGAAAGGCTTCCTTGATTGGTACTACTGGCTTGTCCATCTACTGGGTGGGACTACTCCGACATATTCGGTGCTACGCCCCTATTATCCCGTCCTCGAGACTGAACTAAGGCACATCCCTTCTTTGCTTAGGGTTTGGTTCGGGTTCAGCTTCTGCCGCTGCTTCAGCCGGTCAAAATACCAGGCCGGGGCTTTCTTTCCTGCGGTTTCCGATATTGCAATGGCAAGCAAACAGAAGGTTTCCCTCTTTCGGGTATAGGCTTTCCCGATTGATTGGAAAGATTTTATACTTATTGCCAGAGAAAAAAAAGCTATCTAACCCTGATATCCTTGGTACTGTCCCTGCTGAGAAAGATCCGGATTTACCAGAGAGTGCTTTTCCGGTGCGGTGTAACCAACAACTCAAGGCTATCAAGGGAAGGAGTTGCATGCAGGACCGGAGTTCTATCTCGGATCCACAGAATGACCTGTTTTTGTCTCGAAAACCGCTCTTAGGGCAGGTTCCACGTGGGATTGGATATCGAAGGTTCCTTCCGAGCATTTTTGATATGGAATCCGTATTGCCGGAAAGGCTCTCCCTGTCCCGGGCAACCTCTCTTCTTATAGGATTCATAGAGTGGAGTTTACCCCTAAGGTTGGATTCCACAGATCTAATCGGCGGAAAGAAGCACTGGCTAATACTTTAATGGAGAAGGGGCCTACAGGGCAATCAGATAGCGGATTCCCTTTTACTGTCTTCAATGTCTTGACTTTAGGAATGATTGACTGTAAGAGAAGGATAGAGACATTCCTAAGAAGGTCTTATGTATTCTTAAAATGAAAAGTCTTTCTTGTTTTTTTACCGTCTTGCTTAGGAAAGACACATCTCCGTCCAGACAAGATCCTTAGATGATCCTTTCTGTACCGTATGTCCTGTCTTGAAGAACGTCTTCCCCGGTCCGAGACAGGTCAACAATCGTGGAAGGCCCAGGATGGTCGCTATAACGTCTTTTTCGGCACGGTAACAAGGTCCAACAAGGTAGGTTAGTTAACGAAAGGGTAAGGTGAGGCTGGAATGGGATATAGTAAGTGTGCCACGAGTGCTCCCTTCTAAGGCTTCTGCTTCTCTCTAATAACGAGAAAATGACTCTTTCAGAAAGCAAAGCTACAACTCTTCAGTCTAAGCTAGAACTTAAGGCCGACCTCTTTTCCAGGGATACCCCACTTCCCGGTCTAGCTTCACTAACTGTATTCACCGCTTTCCAGATCTACTTTATCATCGGCATTCTCTAAATGAATTACGTTATGGTCTTGAACTCTCGATATATCATATGTAATGAATGATCGAGGTTGTCTTTTCGCGAGAGGTGGTGGGAGTGGGGCAGGGCAAGAAAGTCACAATCATACCCGATATTCAGAGCGCCGGAGATAGAAGCGGCGGCTGCCATAAAAAATTTTATTTTTCATTTTAAATTTAAAAATTTAAAGTAGAGAATTTCAATCCATTTGCTGTCTCCTTCGCTACCGCTCCGTGGGGTCAACATTACGAAATTAGCCAGGTTCAGTTCTTCCTATAGCTGCAACCTATCTCATATTGGGGAGAAGTGTACCGCTCTCGATCAAACTAGAAGGAGACGTTAACCTTATTCTTATTTTGGATCTTTTTTGGAGGATAGGCTTTTCTCTCGGGGGTCGAGTCCTCTCCTTTGCTTTATGCAAATTGGGCTGCGCAGGCGGACTTGCCTTGACCATTTGGGCGCCCTGACTGCCGAAGGGGCGTCATCCATTGGGCATTTTATGATGCCTAATGGCGAAGGAACATCGGGGGAAAAGCTCCCTTTGCCGGCAAGGGATGAGTCGCCAGTACCCTCTATCTCTACCCAGGGTTCTTCATGGATTGAAAAAACTTATGGTGACGGCGGTGAAGCCTCATCTTCGGCCCCCCCACTACCGGAGCATCCTGGTAACCCTCCGGCTAACCTGGATTTTGCCGAACTTCTCAACAATCACGAAAAAGTTGCGGCGATGATTCAAGAAATCCACCGGGAAATACGAACACGCGTTCCTGGGGGGTTCCAAGCGGAGCGCCTGACTGAAATGTTGGAAGATAGGCACGGAGGGGAAAGAATGAACGAGATCCTTCAGAGTCTAACCGCGGAACGCAACCAGAGTCCTTATTTTAGAGAAGTGAAAACGGATTTAAGAATCCTTCGGGATTCTGGTGAAATGCAACTCCGAAGAGAATGGCAAGGCCGAGCTTAAGCAAGGCGAGGCCAGGGGGGAAAGGAAAGATGGAAAGAGGACAAGTTGGTCATAAATTTGGAGTTTTACACGAAAAAATATTGGACCGGGAAGAAAAAGGGGGACAAAGTCAAGTCTAAGCGTATATGGCGCGAAAAGGAAATCCGATTTCGGTAAGACTTGGTCTGAATCGTAGTTCAGATTCAAGTCGGTTCAGTGAGGGCGACCGCGAAAGTCACCGAATGGGTCAGTCTTTTCCTTCCGTTTTTCCCATATTTCATATATGAAAGGGCGTGGGAGGACGTTGCAGATGTCCAGAACGGACACGACTTCTTCTAACGCTAGAAGACCACTGGAAGACACCCGGGACCAGAGCATGTCGTGAAAGAAGCACACTGGGCGGGCGTGCTTTGACCGTGTCTCCGGGGCACAGTTGAATGTAGATATCATGAACGCAAGGTGCAGGATACCAGGCCGAGAACCCGGACAACCCACTCCCCTATGTGCCGATCGCTAGCGCATCCAGGGCCCCGGCGCCCAGCTCAGCTGGGCCTGATCTGAGAAGTGCTAATTCGGTTCGGATAGACTTCATTCAAGAACGCCGCCGCCCCGCCCCTGGAATCAATAAGAAAACAAGTGAAAAGTTTAAGATCCGTGAATAAACCGAAAGGAAAGAAGAGACTTCTCGCTCGGCGCCTAAAGCGCACTATGCTCCGCTTCAACAAAACAAATGATAGTTTTCGGTGGAACCGGTGAACCGCGCGAGCTGGTTAGATGCGTGGGGCAGAGGGCTCGTAGTACCTGCTAGCGCAGGTATGCAGTGGAAGGGAAGGAGCCTAAATCGACCCCCCCCCTTCTTTCTTTTTTTTCTTTGAAAAAAAAGCAGTACAAAGAGATTAGACTCTCGGATGAGACTAAGCAGCTACCGACCGTTCCGACGCGCCCCTGACCTATCTTGATTAAGACCGAAAACCTATCCAAAATGGAGCCTAGTCTAAGCTGTCAAACAAATGATAGAATAGAAAAAAACGAATAACCACTAATAGGGATATGGATAGAGTCTCGCTCAGTAAAGAGAGTTGTAAATTCGTAAGATCATGATAGAGTCAGTCCTATTCTATTAGTTTAGTAAAGAGCTAACGTTGCAATCTTTCTAAAGCAAGAAGCGAGAAACTTGACTTTGAGTTTGAGAAAGAAGGTGCTTGTTGCCGCTTTATTAGTAAGTAAGCCGCTTAGAGCGCCTCAATAAAGGCAAAAGGTTGCTTTACTAATAGAATAGAAAGGGCTTTTTCATAAGGGTGCGCAGGTTTGGAACCCGGGCCTTTCCTTTCAAATGACAACTGCCTCTTCCTGCTGCGAGGGCTTTGCACGAAACCAAACCGCCCTCCGCCCGATCAAGTACCTGTTGCTTCGCTGGTAGGCCCACTTAGGTTAGGAGGGCATTGTCCCTCAGTTCTTACCAACCTCCGGGTGTGTGATCGACATGTTGCTAGCTTCAACTCGGTCGAAAAAGAATTCATTGATTTCCTCTGCTGTCCATTTCTTATTCATTCAGGGCGCTCGGCCGGTGCTCCTTTCTCAAACCAGAACAACTCTGGACGTTAGGGAAGATAAGGGAAGACCACCTGAGCGAACCGACCGAAGGGACTTGACTTATCCGAACCGAACGATAGCGGCTTAAAGCTAAGCCTATTACGAGCAGCGTCGCTGCTTGATCGGCGGGGAGGAGCATCTCAAAGTATAGGGCAAAGGATCAAGCGCTTTTACTTTGTCTCCCGGGATTCACCACAGGTTGGGTTTCAGAGCCGTGTGATGGGTGACTATCCCGCACGGTTCGGAGAGCACTTTTCGTCTGCGTTGGTGAATGGGAGCCCCCCTATCAAGCAAGAAAGAAGCAGTTCTTCCCACGGCGGAGTCACCATTGACTCTATTTATTATTATGGTAAATTAGTATATCAAGATATCAATCTGAGATCTTATTTCGGTTCGATACGTCCACCTACGAGACTTACCTTTGGCTTTCGCCTCGGTAGGTGTATTATTATACATTTTCAAAAAAGAACATTCATTCATTTCTTTCTTCCTCGTCGACCACAACGACGGAAACGACGCGAAAAATCCAGACCCGGAAATAAGAAGGGCCGGTGGTGGGAATTTGGGAAAGTCGGGCCGATCGAGTGTCTTTTTTCAAGCGACGGTAGAAAAGAAGAACGAAACGAAGTGAGAGGCCGGAGGGCCGGGAAAAGAGTCAAGTCGATCAGGCTCGACGACCAGAAAAAGCAAAACGAAATCCGGATTTGGCCAAAAAAGAAGCAACGCTATGGATACCATGACCGATCACCATCGATAAAGAAGAATCTTTCTAAATCACTTCGGGTCAGCGGGGCCTTCAAGCATCCGAAATACGCCGAGGTTGTAAATGACATAGCGTTTCTGATAGAAAATGACGATTCCTTCAAAAAAACGAAGTTATTCAAGTTCTTTTTCCAAAAGAAGTCCCGCTACGACGGCCCGACAAGTCATCTACTTAAAAGGACCCTCTCTGCCGTGCGCCCTTCCTTGAATTATTCGGTCATGCAATACTTATTGAATACAAAGAAAAAAATGCATTTCGATCCCGTCCTAGTTCTCAATCATTTCGTGGCACCGGGCGTGGTTGAACCATCTACGATGAAGAGAGCTAATACACAGGGAAGAAGCTTAGATAAGAGAATACGTTCTCGCATCGCTTTTTTTGTGGAAAGCTCGACCAGCGAGAAAAAGTGTTTGGCCGAAGCCAAAAAGAGGTTGACCCACTTCATTCGCGAAGCGAATGATCTTCGCTTCGCGGGAAGAAGAAAAACAACCATCTCGCTCTTTCCTTTCTTCGGTGCTACCTTTTTCTTTCCAAGGGATGGAGTTAGAGTGTCTAATAACCTATTTTTTAGGAATGCCCGGAAAAAACTCCTAGGTAAATTAAGGAGAAAATGTTGGAACCTCATGGGTAAGGATAAGGTAATGAAATTGATAGAAAAATTCATAGATCTAGGTGGGATAAGAGAATTGATAAAGGGAATAGAGATGATGATAGAGATCATACTGAAAAACAGAAGAATTCCGTACGGGTACAACTCTTATTTGAACGAAGTGAAAAAAATGCGATCTTTGTTGTCTAATAGAACAAACACTAATACCTTAATTGAATCGGTCAAGATCAAATCTGTTTATCAAAGTGCTTCTCCGATTGCTCAAGACATATCTTTTCAACCGAAAAACAAAAGAAGATCATTTCGTTCCATTTTTAGTAAAATAGTGAAGAATATTCCATTAGTAATGAAAAAGGGGGTAGAGGGGATCCGTATATGTTGTTCAGGTCGATTAGAAGGTGCAGAAATTGCTAGAACTGAATGCAGAAAGTATGGAAAAACATCTTGTAATGTATTACACAAGAAAATCGATTATGCTTCTGCGGAAGTATCTACTCGTTACGGAATCTTAGGTGTCAAAGTGTGGATTTCTTATAGTCAAAAATGAAAGGGACGTGCTATATCCGAAACGTACGAAATATAGTAAATATCGTAAAGGCAGATGTAGTAGAGGGTGCAAACCGGACGGTACACAACTTGGTTTTGGAAGATATGGCACTAAAAGTTGTAGAGCTGGTCGTCTTTCATATCGAGCCATTGAAGCAGCGCGCCGGGCTATAATCGGGCATTTCCATCGTGCTATGAGCGGACAATTTCGAAGAAATGGTAAGATATGGGTAAGAGTTCTCGCAGATCTCCCTATTACCGGGAAACCTACAGAAGTAAGAATGGGAAGAGGAAAGGGAAATCCTACGGGTTGGATTGCTCGTGTGTCCACGGGACAAATCCTATTTGAAATGGATGGTGTAAGTTTGTCAAATGCTCGACAAGCCGCTACATTAGCGGCGCATAAACTATGTTCGTCAACCAAGTTTGTTCAGTGGTCGTAACGTAATTGGGTAGTGGGGAAAAACCGGGCCGGGGGTTTTCTTCTGGCGACTAGCTTCTACCGCTAGCGCTTGGACTTGAAAGAAAGCTACAGGCACCTTTCCTCAATGAATGAAAAGAAATCGCTTACCAAAGGAAGACAGGTTGGTTCGATAACCCCTTGGTCAAAGGAAAGAGGGGTCCTGATTCCGGGACGGAGCCGTATGACGCGAGAGTGTCACGTACGGTTCCTTTGAGAAGGGTGTGATACCACCACCTATCAGGCCCGACGAGCGGTCCACGGAGCTGCATCCTTACTCACCTGGTCTATGCACATTGCTTTCTCCAGGAGGTTGGCCGCCTATCCTAGATCTTCCCATTTCCAAGAGGATCCCGGGCTCAATCTGGTTTAGTATCAAGGTGATTCTCTTTCTCTTTCTATATATATGGGTCCGTGCAGCATTTCCACGATATCGTTATGATCAATTAATGGGACTTGGCCGGAAAGTGTTCTTGCCTCTATCATTAGCTCGGGTAGTCGCCGTTTCTGGTGTTTTAGTCACCTTTCAATGGCTCCCTTAATTATGTGCGAGGAATTTCCCTATTGAGTAATGGGAAGCGGGCTACTCCCCGAAAATGCCCGTTCGTTTGTCGTTGGGGTTCAAAATCTTATTTCCTTATACTTGAAGTTTTTCTTGTGATATGCCAACCTGAACCTTCACTCCGATCGCCCTCACTGCCCTAGGTCTCATTGCCTCAGCCCTTCAAGGTGCACAGCCACCATACCTGATTGCTTTGATCGAAGCTTAAACAGGGCCAGTGCTATCAGAGTGCTTTACTTCAGGTCGAGCGGTTCCACCATGTAATTACGTTCTTCAGTGCAGTCAAAGGCGAAGGTTGAATGAATATCCATCTGTTCCAGTTCTCTCTGAATAGCAGAAAGCGGTGAACGGTAAGCGATATGGTGGATTTAGCTGCACTTTCTTTTTACATTATTGGGAAGAAGACTCTTCTTTGCAAGAGGTGCCATCCTGACCTGGAGGAATTGGTCTTTGATTCCGTTTTTGAGAAAGATAATGAACCGGCTTTACTAGATATCGTACCTGCGCGAACAACCTCACTCAGCTAGCCAGCACTTACCCCTCGGTTTGGCGCTTTTACACCGGTCCACCCCGCATAGATCTATCTCAGCTATTCCAATTTATGATTGAACGGTAATCCTCATTCGTCAGTCCAGCCTCACCTATTCCCGAAAGAAGGGTGTAGCGGTGTAATGACTTGATTTGCCTCATCACATAGGAATCCCTATAGATCTTTATCATCCTTGCAAATGAAAGAACACGAAAACGGCATGGAGACACTCGCTTTGACTATTCGATCCACGAGGAAAACTAGATTGCAGCTGAGTCAAATGGGATGATTTTAGATAAATCCTTCTTTCTTGTCTTGCGCGATAGACTTGCTGTTAGGTATGGGAATGACCCCCAACTCTAGTATTCTATGAAAATAGCTTTTTGTCTCGCATGGCGCTAGGCACAATTCTTCAAGCACAGATCTGAGAGAATGATAGGCGTTTTAACAACATGATTTGAGAACGAGAATGCCTTGTAAAGAGCTCACTTCCGCAAGGTTTCAAACTAAAGTTTGAAGAAAGTGTTGATTTAAGGAAGAAAGCCCGTGAAGTAACAACATTTCAAAGTCGGAAATCCACAGTACTGGAAATTCTTCCTATAAGGCCAAGGTGTAAGCGAACATAGATGAGCTAACCAGCATACTTTCTATGTTGAATGTTGAATAGAAGGCGGGTCTCTTTCTTTTTGAATGAACTAATCCACCCCTACAACGCAAAGCAAGAGAGGCTAGCGAAAAATAAGACGAGGACTCTACTTGCCAAAGACAGCTGCTACTGGAGAAGAAAAGAGGACTCAGGAGCGGAATCGAAGGGGAAGGTAAGAATAGCATGATTGACTGGTTGCGGGTCCCTTGGATCATGGGCCACAGCTACTTGGGTTTAGACCGCTGAACATCATTTGGATGTGCCGAGGCTATATGGGCTTAGGCCTTTTGATGGTTGTCATTCTCTGGGCTATTTGGATGGACTCAGATCCTTTGCATGATTTCATGTGAGGAGCCACCTTTGACGGGCTTTGAATTTGGATAGATCCTGCGGGACTTCTTGCATTTGGGCTTGCTTTGATGATGGGTAGGCTTGTTGTGCTTTGGCCCTTCTGTGGGCTTTCATCGAGGAAAGCAGGCTTGACAGGCCCGAGTCTTCATTTGTAGGACTTTGTGGGATGGGCCCGTGCATGTAGGCTTGGGTCTTCTTAACGTGCGTCATTTGACGACTCAGTGCATGGATGTCACGAGTCCATTGGCATAGGCTTAGGCCTATTTTGTAAGTGGGCAGTCTTTGGCAGGCCTGGAGATTCAATTAAGGGGAGCAGTCTAATAAATCGACTGTTGGTGGCATCACGCTATCTTAGATTAGGGATGATATAAAAATATATCGGAAAGACGCTAGGCAAAAAGGTTAGTAAGAATAGGAATTGTTAGATTTCCTGTATCGGAGAGAGAAGCTGAGTCGGGATGAGGGAATTGTTTCTATGCTTTTCTCAGATAATGCGGGTTAAGAGTGAAGCTATCGCGCCTAAGGCGAAAGGCTCTGTTCGGCTCGATAGGTGGCAGGCTCAGAACAAGAGGATAAAGACAAGGGGGAAGTTTAGTTATTAAGTTCCTTTATTAAGGTTAAGGTAAGGATAAGATAAAGAGAGGAAATCGTTATATATAACTATTCTTTTTTTTATTTAGTTAGAGCAGATTTTTTTCATTCCAGCAGTACAAGCATTTTGTTACATGGGAGTACATCCAATAGAAAGCTTACAAGAATTTGCTTTAAGTAAAGTAAAGACTTCGATTACCATTCTATAGAGGAAAATACATTTAGTACTAGTGATAGTTTAAATACAAGTACCATTACTACATTTAGTACCAGTGATAGTTCTACTAACACGTTTACAAAGAG